CGTCGCCGTAGTAAATAGGAGAATATTGAAAATAGAATATGTTTCCTCATCTTTACAAAAAAAAAGGAGTAATTAGCTGTGACACGTTCACTAAAAAAAAATCCTTTTGTAGCTAATCATTTATTGATAAAAATTGCGAAGCTCAACACGAGGGCAGAAAAAGATACAATCGTAACTTGGTCCCGGGCATCTACCATTATACCCACAATGATCGGCCATACAATTGCTATTCATAATGGAAAGGAACATTTGCCTATTTATATAACAGATCGTATGGTAGGTCACAAATTGGGAGAATTTGCACCTACTCTGAATTTCCGGGGGCATGCGAGAAACGATAATAAATCTCGTCGTTAATATATTAATTAATAAAGTGGATATGGGTGCTCATCGTTTATTGGTGGGAGGTGAACCTTATGATAAAGAGTGACCCAGATGTAGAAGTATACGCTTTAGGTCAACATATACGTATGTCTGCTCATAAAGCGCGAAGAGTAATTGATCAGATTCGTGGGCGTCCCTACGAGGAAACACTTATGATACTAGAACTCATGCCTTATCGAGCGTGTTATCCCATTTTAAAATTAGTTTATTCTGCAGCAGCAAATGCTAGTCACAATATGGGATTCAACGAAACGGCTTTAATCATTAGTCAAGCCGAAGTTAATGAAGGTACTAGCATGAAAAAGTTAAAACCCCGAGCCCGAGGACGTAGTTATCCGATAAAAAGACCCACCTGTCATATAACTATTGTATTGAAAGATACATCTAAAGAGAAAAACTATTTCATATGGTTAAGAAAATATGGATGGGTATATAAAGATAAGTATAAAGATGTCAGAGAGAGGTATCTATATATGATGGATCATATGCTATATCGTAACAGAATGACGTGGGCTAATAGAGAAATGATATGGCCTTATAGAGATAGCGAGGTGCTATGGGACAAAAAATAAATCCACTCGGTTTCCGACTTGGTACAACCCAAAGTCATCATTCTGTTTGGTTTGCACAACCAAAAAGTTATTCCGAGGGTCTCCAGGAAGATCAAAAAATACAGGATTGTATCAAGAATTATGTACAAAAAAATAGGAAAATATCCTCGGGTGCCGAGGGAATTGCACGCATAAAGATTAAAAAAAGAATCGATCTGATCCAGGTCATAATATATATGGGATTCCCAAAATTGTTCATAGAGGGCAGCCCGCGAGGAATTGAAGAATTACAGAGCAATGCACAAAAAGAATTTAATTCTGTGAACCAAAAACTTAACATTGCTATCACAAGAGTTGAAAAACCGTATGGACAACCTAATATTCTTGCAGAATTTATAGCCGAACAATTAAAGAATAGAGTTTCGTTTCGAAAGGCAATGAAAAAAGCTATTGAATTAACTGAAAAAGCAGATACAAAGGGAATTCAAGTACAAATTGCAGGGCGTATCGACGGAAAGGAAATAGCACGTGTCGAATGGATCAGAGAAGGTAGGGTTCCCCTACAAACCATTCGAGCCAAAATTGATTATTGTTCCTATACAGTTCGAACTATCTATGGGGCATTAGGAATCAAAATTTGGATATTTGCAGACGAGGAATAATGGGCCTTTCGTTGTCTTTCTGTTCCATCCATCCGGCAATTGAATAAAAAATCACAAACTCGTTCATTTTTTTCCGTTCAATCAAAAAAATGAGAATTTTTTCGAATTCTTAATTCTATAGGGTTGAATAACAATTCGATTGACTCCATCTCCATATAATTGCTATGCTTAGTGTGTGACTCGTTGGTTTTTTATTTAGAGTTAGGTTAGGATTAAAAAACAAAGGGCCATCCCCTAGTATGAACTAATAACTATATAACTAATAACCAGCTCATTGCTTCGTATTATCTGGATCCAAGGAACCAGTCGCTATATGATGTATTGATCATATTGTTGTAGCAACTGAAGCATTTTTTTTTACATAAAAGAAAAATCAATCTATAAGGTTGTGAAGCAAAAACAAAGGGATATGGATAAATGGAGGGGTGAGAGAAAGAAAGAAAAAGAATAGCAATGATATATGATTCCAATATGTATGGTCTATGAACTATCTTATAAAAGGCAATGTAATAAAGCATTAATGTATTCGTCCATAATTAATAATTAGATTCGATGAATATGAATACAATTTATACGAAAAATAAAAAAGAATAAAGAGCGCCGAGTCAATAAAGACTGAGAAGATTGATTCAGGAACAAATTTTATTAGGAGCTCCATTGCAGAGTTCGGGCCTAGTCATTAATCGAGAAGCGATGGGAACGACAGAACCTGTGACTGAGGAAGATTCCCTTGAAAACGAATCCTAATGATTCATTGGGTGGGATGGCGGAACGAGCCAAGAACCAATTCATTTATTCTGATAGGTCATGGAACGCCCCTACGAATGAAAGGGATGTTGAAAGAGCAAATATTCGCCCGCGAAAGCCTTACTGGATTGCTAAGTTTTGGGCAATTCAATAAAAATAAATAAAATAAAGGTAAAAATAAATGAAGATTCATTAATTATAAAATGGAATTTATCATTTTATTTTATTCCTACGTGTACGTGACAGATTATATCTCAAAAAATTCCATGATTCATTATTCATTCAATTCAAAATATATACAATATTATTTAATCGTTTCATTCGCGAGGAGCTGGATGAGAAGAAACTCTCATGTCCAGTTCTGCAGTAGAGATGGCATTGAGAAACAACCATCAACTATAACCCCAAAAGAACCAGATTTCGTAAACAACATAGAGGAAGAATGAAGGGAATATCTTATCGAGGCAATCGAATTTGTTTCGGCGGATACGCCCTTCAGGCACTTGAACCCGCTTGGATCACATCTAGACAAATAGAAGCGGGGCGACGAGCCATGGCACGATATGCGCGTCGTGGTGGAAAAATATGGGTACGTATATTTCCAGACAAACCTGTTACAGTAAGGCCTACCGAAACACGTATGGGTTCGGGGAAAGGATCTCCCGAATATTGGGTATCCGTCGTTAAACCGGGTCGAATACTTTATGAAATGGGTGGAGTATCAGAAATTGTAGCCAGAGAAGCTATTTCTATAGCTGCGTCCAAAATGCCTATACGAACTCAATTCGTTATTGCGGGATAGGGATATGGAACGAAAGGAAAGGGGCCTTGTGATGAAAAAACCGCAGTTTTTTTATTTCTGGACAAACAATCTTTCTTCTTTTTTTCTTCGCCCTTTAGTTAGTTAGCATTGAAAGAAAAAAGAGAAAAATAATAAGAATGATATGATTCAACCTCAGACCTATTTAAATGTAGCGGACAACAGCGGGGCTAGAGAATTAATGTGTATTCGAATCATAGGAGCTAGTAATCGCCGATATGCTCATATTGGTGACGTTATTGTTGCTGTAATCAAAGAAGCAGTTCCCAATATGCCTCTACAAAGATCAGAAGTGATCAGAGCTGTAATTGTACGTACATGTAAAGAACTCAAACGTGACAATGGTATGATAATACAATATGATGACAATGCAGCAGTTGTCATTGATCAAGAAGGAAATCCCAAAGGAACTCGAGTTTTTGGTGCGATCGCTCGGGAATTGAGACAGTTGAATTTTACTAAAATAGTCTCATTAGCTCCTGAGGTATTATAAATAGATTCTAAATAAATACTAATAGATGAAAACATAATAAAACATAAAAAAAGGGAGGTTCATAGTAAGATATCTGAACTGAATTAGATTCCATTAATTAGTAGAATGCATTAGTAGATTGTTTCTCACGCATATACCTTTAATAATTCATGAAAAAAAAAGAGTAGAGCATGCTGATTATATAAAAACCCGGAGGCACCAATAATTATAGTTCATCATGGGTAGGGACACTATTGCCGAAATAATAACTTCTATACGAAATGCTGACATGGATAAAAAAGGAACGGTTCGAATAGCATCTACAAATATCACTGAAAACATTGTTAAAATACTTCTACGCGAAGGCTTTATCGAAAATGTGAGAAAACATCGAGTAAGCAAGAAATATTTCTTGGTTTCAACTCTGCGACATAGAAGGAATAGAAAAGGGCCATATAGAACTGTTTTAAAACGTATCAGCCGACCCGGCCTACGAATCTATTCCAACCATCAACGAATTCCTAGGATTTTAGGAGGAATGGGTATTGTAATTCTTTCGACTTCTCGAGGTATAATGACAGACCGAGAGGCTCGACTAGAAGGAATCGGGGGAGAAATTTTGTTATATATATGGTGATCTTTATGATCTACGAATTGCATCCGTAGGAAAACTTCCTATTTTTTTTTTGAAAAAAGAGGAAGGGTTGTCTAATATCACTCCTACTCCATGAGTTGATAATTAAAGGGGTTACCTGGAATGAAAGAACAAAAATGGATTCATGAAGGTTTAATTACTGAATCACTTTCCAATGGTATGTTTCGGGTTCGTAGTGACTTTTCAACATTCCTCTCGTTCGGATACAATCGGAGGTTCCAAATTTCAAGAGACTTATTTTCTTTTCTTCGAAGGAGTAGATTCAAAATTAAAATAAAATTAAGGAGAAACAA